CGCCTACTCTAACTTTCGCAAGACATGCAAGGAACGATAATCAATCTCGTCGTTAATTGAATTTATATAATCTAAAATTCAAAATAGAAAATAAAGTAAGTAGATAAAGAAGGCACTTTTTATTCATTGGTGGGGGATAACCTTATGATAAGGAGAAAGAACTCGCGTTCGAGTACAGAAGTAAAAGTTTTAGCTCAACATATATGTATGTCTGTTTTCAAAGCACGAAGAGTAATTGATCAGATTCGCGGGCGTTCCTATGCGGACACACTTATGATACTGGAACTCATGCCTTATTGGGCATCTTATCCCATTTTGAAATTGGTTTATTCTGCAGCATCAAACGCTACTCATAACCTGGGCTTGAAGGAAGTGAATTTATTTATTAGTCAAGCTGAAGTCAATGGGGGTGCTATTGTGAAAAAGTTAAGACCTAGAGCTCGAGGACGGAGTTATCCGATAAAAAGATCCACTTGTCATATCAAAATTGTATTGAAGGATAGAAGAAAATCATTTATAAATTTATAATTATAAGTGCTTATATTACCTATAAATGGTATAAAAATATAAAAAAAAAATATGGGACAAAAAATAAATCCACTTGGTTTCAGACTCGGTACAAACCAAAATCATCATTCCTTTTGGTTCGAACAACCAAAATATTTTTATGAGGGACTAAAGGAAGATGAAAAAATAAGGAATTGTATCAAGAAATATGTACAAAAAAATAAGAAAACATCTTTGGGTTTCGAAGGAATTGCACGTATAGGAATTAAAAAAAGAATCGATTTGACCCAAGTAATAATATATATTGGATTCCAAAATTTATTAATAGAGGGCCAAACGCGAGGAATGGAAGAATTACAGATGAATGTACAAAAGGAATTTCATTCTGTGAACCGAAGATTCAACATTGCTATTACAAAAGTTGAAAAACCTTATGGCCAACCTAATATTCTTGCGGAATATATAGCTTTACAATTAAAAAGTAGAGTTTCGTTTCGAAAGGCAATGAAAAAAGCTATTGAATTAACTGAACAAGCAGATACAAAAGGAATTCAAGTGCAAATCGCAGGGCGTATCGACGGAAAAGAAATTGCGCGTGTCGAATGGATCAGAGAAGGTAGGGTTCCCCTACAAACAATTCGCGCTAAAATTGATTATTGTTCCTATCCAATTCGAACTATCTATGGAGTATTAGGCATAAAAATTTGGATATTTGTAGACGAAGACTAATGGACCTTTATTTATCTTTCCATTTGGTTCAGTGATAGAAGACAAAATTACAAACTGTTTCATTCTTTTTCCATTAAATCAAAGAAAGATTAACAATTCTATAAGGTTGAATAAAAATTAGATTGATCATTTATATTTATATTTAGTATAATTAATTGCTATGCTTAGTGTGTGATTCGTTAGTTTTTTTATTTAGAGTTGCTAGTTGGGATTCAAAAAACAAAAAGAATTGACCGACCCCTACTATGTATTATGAACTTAGTAACTATATAAACTAATAACCAACTTATTGCTTCGTATTGTCGAGATTCCAAGAAACAGTCACTATATGACTGGATCGATCATATAGTTGTAGCAACTGAAAATTTTTCCATTTCCATTTATATTTATATAGAAAAATCTGATTCTCGGTTGTGAAACAAAAATGGAGGGATGTGGATAAATAGAAGATGATAGAAAGAGAGAACAAAAATATCAATGATATATGATTCCAATATGTATGGTCTATGAATCATCTCATAAAAGGCAGTGTGATAAAGCATCAATACTGATATAAATCAAATAATAAAGAGCCCGGGGTTAATAGAAACTGAGGAGATTGATCCGCACGGGAACAAATTTTTTTGGGGGCTCCATTGCAGAATTCAGGCCTAACCATTAATGGCGAAGCTATGGGAACGACAGAACCCGTGATTGTATAGGATTCTATTGAAAACGAATCCTAATGATTCATTGGGTGGGATGGCGGAACGAACCAAGAACAAATTGATTTATTCTAAATGGCCGCGGTGGATTAACCCGACGAATAAATAAAGAAAGAGTCAATATTCGCCCGCGAACCTTTATTTATTGGTATATTGGTATTGGATTAAATTAATATATGAAATTAAAAATTAATATATTTTGGTGTGATTGATAGGAGTAAAAATAATAATTATCTATAAATATACATAAAAAAAAAGATATACGTTCGACTGTATATCTTGTATATACAGCTTACTATATAACAATAACAAATGAAATATCAAAAAATCCCATTACTCTATTACTAAGTGTATTATTTATTAGATACATGTGTATCTGGAATAGCATTGAATCATTTCATTCGCGAGGAGCTGGATGAGAAGAAACTCTCATGTCCGGTTCTGCAGTAGAGATGGAATTAAGAAACAACCATCAACTATAACCCCAAAAGAACCAGATTTCGTAAACAACATAGAGGAAGAATGAAGGGAGTATCTTGTCGAGGCAAACATATTTGCTTCGGCCGATATGCTCTTCAGGCACTTGAACCCGCTTGGATCACGGCTAGACAAATAGAAGCAGGACGGAGAGCAATGACACGATATGTGCGTCGTGGTGGAAAAATATGGGTACGCATATTTCCCGACAAACCTGTTACAGTCAGACCTACGGAAACACGTATGGGTTCGGGGAAGGGATCCCCTGAATATTGGGTATCTGTTGTTAAACCGGGTCGAATACTTTATGAAATGGGCGGAATCTCGGAAACCGTAGCCAGAGCAGCTATTGAAATAGCTGCGTGCAAGATGCCTATACAAACTCAATTCATTATTGCAGGATAGGGGTATAGAAGTAGACAAAAAGGTATTGAGGATGAAAAACGCAAGTTTATTTATTTCTGGACAGATAATATTTCTTTTTTTTTTTTCCTTCATTCTTTGTATTGAAATAACAGATTAAAATAAAAATGATATGATTCAACCTCAGACCCTTTTGAATGTAGCGGATAACAGCGGAGCTCGAAAATTGATGTGTATTCGAATCATAGGAGCTGGTAATCACCGATATGCTCATATTGGTGACGTTATTGTTGCTGTAATCAAAGAAGCAGTACCCAATATGCCTCTAGAAAGATCAGAAGTAATTAGGGCTGTAATTGTACGTACATGTAAAGAACTCAAACGTGACGACGGTATGATAATACGATATGATGACAATGCCGCAGTTGTTATTGATCAAAAAGGAAATCCAAAAGGAACTCGAGTTTTTGGTGCGATCGCTCAGGAATTGAGACAGTTTAATTTTACTAAAATAGTTTCATTAGCTCCCGAGGTATTATAAATACTAGTGGATTAGACTAGGATCTAGTAGGGTATCTGAAATAGATCAATTAATAGATTGTGTCTCACGCATATACTTTATAAACTTTATAAAAATGTGAATAATATATAAATGAAAATAAAAGAAAGAAAAAACATGTTGATTATATCAAAATTAGGAGGTAACAATAATTATAGTTCTTCATGGGTAAGGATACTATTGCCAATATAATAACTTCGATAAGAAATGCTGACATGGATAAAAAAGGAACGGTTCGAATAGCATCTACTAATATCGCCGAAAACATTGTGAAAATACTTCTACAAGAGGGTTTTATTGAAAACGTTCGGAAACATCAAGAAGGTCACAAATATTTCTTGGTTTCAACCCTGCGACATAGAAGGACTAGAAAAGGGACATATAGAACTATTTTCAAGCGTATCAGCCGACCCGGTCTACGAATCTATTCCAACTATCAACGAATTCCTAAGATTTTAGGCGGAATGGGGATTGTAATTCTTTCTACTTCTCGGGGTATAATGACAGATCGAGAAGCTCGACTAGAAAGAATTGGGGGAGAACTTTTGTGTTATATATGTTGATCCTCCCCCTCGGGTATCCTAATTTTATCTCTAACTTCCTTTCCATTTATTTGTGAAATAGAGAGGAAAAGTTAGTTATATAACCCTTCCTCTATTAGTTTATTAGTTGATACTTCAGGGGGGTTACCTGGAATGAAAGAACAAAAATTGATTCATGAAGGTTTAATTACTGAATCAACTCCAAACGGCATGTTCCAAGTCTGTTTAGATAATGAAGATCCAATTCTGGAGTATGTTTCAGGGAAGATCCGGCGACGGATACTACCAGGAGATAGAGTGAAAATCGAAGTAAGTCCTTATGATTCAACCAGAGGACGTATATATAATTTATAGACTTCGCAAGAAAGATTTGAACGATTAGGTGATGCTTTAAATATTCCTTTCGTGGGGATACAATTCGACGTTACAAAACCAATAAATTTATTATTATTATTTTTTTTTTCAAGGAGTAGATTCAGAATTAAGGTAAGGAATTCTAAATATGAAAATAAGGGCTTCTGTTCGTAAAATTTGTGAAAAATGTAGACTGATCCGCAGGCGTGGACGGATTATAGTTATTTGTTCCAATCCGAGACATAAACAAAGACAAGGGTAATCTTTCTAAAAAAGAACTTTATAAACTAAAGGAAGGATTTTTGTAAAAAAAAAAAGAAAGGATCCGTTTTAGCATGAGATAGATATCTCCGTATATTTCTGTATATTTCTGACTCATATTTATGAGATAATAAAATATGACAAAACCCATACCAAGAATTGGTTCACGTAAAAATGGACGTAGAATACCAAAAGGAGTTATTCATGTTCAAGCGAGTTTCAACAATACCATTGTAACTGTTACAGATGTACGAGGTCGGGTGGTTTCTTGGGCCTCCGCGGGTTCTTGTCCTTCTAAATTAAAAGGCCCAAGAAAAGGAACACCTTATGCTGCTCAAGAAGCGGCTTATATGGCTATTCATACAGTAGTGGATCGGGGTATGCAACGAGCAGAAGTTATGGTAAAAGGCCCCGGTCTCGGAAGAGATGGAGCATTACGAGCCATTCGTAGAAGTGGTATACTATTAAGTTTCGTACGTGATGTAACACCTATGCCACATAATGGATGTCGACCTCCTAAAAAAAGACGTGTGTAGAAATAAGACTTAAACAGATTTCAAGAGAAAAAAATGATTTAATGATCTGATCAAATAATAATATTAGTATGGTTCGAGAAGAAGTAGTGGGATCCACTCGAACATTACAGTGGAAGTGTGTTGAATCAAGAGTAGACAGTAAGTGTCTTTATTATGGTCGTTTCATTCTGTCCCCGCTTATGAAAGGTCAAGCCGATACCATAGGTATTGCCATGCGAAGGGCTTTACTAGGAGAAATAGAAGGAACATGTATCACACGCGCAAAATCTGAGAAGGTACCACATGAATATTCTACGATAGCTGGTATTGAAGAATCAGTACATGAAATTTTAATAAATTTGAAAGAAATTGTATTAAGAAGTAATCTCTATGGAGTTAGAGATGCATCCATTTGTGTCAGGGGTCCTAGATGCGTAACCGCTCAGGATATCGTCGCGCCGCCTTCTGTGGAAATAGTTGACACAACACAGCATATAGCTAAATTGACGGAACCCATTGATTTGTGTATTGGATTACAAATCAAGAGAGATCGCGGATATCGTATGAAACCCACAAATAACTCTCAAGATGGAAGTTATCCTATAGATGCTGTATCCATGCCTGTTCGAAATACAAATCATAGTATTTATTCTTATAGGAATGGGGATAAAAAACAAGAGATACTTTTTCTAGAAATATGGACGAATGGAAGTTTAACTCCTAAGGAAGCACTTTATGAAGCTTCTCGTAATTTGATTGATTTATTTATTCCTTTTCTACAGGCGGAGGAGGAGTACATTCACTTCAAGGAAAATAAAAACAGGTTTACTCTACCCTCTTTTACCTTTCAAGATAGATTAACTAATCTAAAGAAAAACAATCAAAAAGCAATTCCATTGCAATGTATTTTTATTGACCAATCAGAATTGCCTTCCAGGACCTATAATTGTCTCAAAAGGTCCAATATACATACATTATTGGACCTTTTGAGCAACAGTCAAGAGGACCTTATGAGAATTGAATATTTTCGCATAGAAGATGTAAAACAGATATTGGACACCCTAAAGAAGCATTTCGCAATTGATTTACCTAAAAATAAGTTTTTATTTTAAATCCATTGTAATGTTATCTTTCTTTTTTATCTTTTTTAGATAAGAAAATTCGTTTTTAATCTTGAGCACGATCCACACTCGGAATGGAGTATAATAAAATTAATGTATCTAGGGAAGATTCACTTTGAAGCGACTATTCCCTAGATACTTATGTTGTGATATTTCACGGCGGAATCAATTTAAAAAAGACCTAAAGTTAGGGATTTATCAATAGGTAATGTTGCTCCAATACCTAACCAAAGAGCTACTGTGGTACCGATCAAAAAGACTGTTGTAGCTACTGGACGACGAAATGGATTTTGGAATTTATTGACATTCTCCAAAAAGGGTACTGTCAATAATCCAATTGGTACTGAAACCATTAAAAGAACACCCAATAACTTATTGGGTACTGTGCGGAGTATTTGAAATACGGGAAAGAAGTACCATTCAGGTAATATTTCCAAAGGCGTTGCAAATGGATCCGCCGGTTCACCAATCATTGAAGGTTCTAGAACCGCTAAACCTACGTTACATGCAATAGTACCTAGAATAACTACTGGAAAAATATATAAAAGATCATTTGGCCATGCGGGTTCTCCATAATAATTATGCCCCATGCCTTTAGCCAATTTAGCTCTTAATACAGGATCATTCAAGTCAGGTTTCTTTGTTATTGGGATAGGTGAATTCTTAGTTCTTATGGATCCATCCCCCGAAGGAATCGGACATGATAATTTTTCATCATCCGGCTCGAGCAAGAATCAAAGGAATGAAAGAAATAGATCATAGAAAATCTATATTTCATACATATCCACACATATATAATGAATCTATGTAAGAAAAGATTTCTCAGATTCAATTTTCCGAAGTTACAACTATAACTATTCATTGCAAAAAATTCCGTTCTTACAGGTAAATGCTCAATATCCAAGTAGGCTTACAAATTTGATCATGAGCAAGTGCTTTTTGGATTGTCTCGTGTCTTTTGATTGGTGTTTATCCCCGTAACATTTTTATTTTCTTACATACAAACAAAGTATTTACTTGTTACTAATAAAGTCTAGCCCCTTTTTTCCTTAGATCCCCTATTTCACTCCGATAGTCTCATAGATCTGGATCGATGCAGAGGAAATGAATGCATTTCCATACTATAAAATAAAAGAAATAAGTTAAGTGGAATAGATAGAACATTGGATCACGCCGCATCGCTTATTCGATATTCTACGGGATCTTACGGAGCCTATTCATGCATGATATGATTTGGGTATGATCATAGAAAAATTATCCTCAAGCGAACCGGCCTATCCCTGCTATGTATGGGGACTTACGTGGTGGTTGGATGCGGAAACACGTTTGATTGCGAATTCCAACGTGGCGGATCATATATCTGCATGGCCCAATCAATAGTTCAAGTCGCACACTCCCATAATCCATCGTCTCTTCGGAGAATCCACTTCAACTATTCGTATCAAGTAAGTATACAATACTTCAGAGTTGAAGAGAAGTATCCAAATAACATGTCTTATTTTTTCAATAATCCATATTTTTAGCAATAAAATACAAGAGTATTGTTCCTCACCGAAATTATATATGATCAATTACAAATATCTATGATCTGTCTTCTCTATAAAGGACCTGAAATACCTTGCTTACGTATCATTGGGAAATGCATTAACATAAATACGGAAGTAAGAAGAGGCAATACAAAAGTGTGTAAACTATAAAAACGGGTCAGAGTGGATTGGCCAACACTAGTACTTCCGCGTAATAACTCTACCAAAGGCGATCCTATTACAGGAATTGCTTCAGGTACTCCTGTCACGATTTTTACTGCCCAATAACCAATTTGGTCCCAAGGTAAGGAATACCCAGTTACACCAAAAGATGCAGTCAATACGCCCAGAATCACACCTGTAACCCAAGTTAATTCGCGGGGTTTTTTAAATCCACCTGTGAGATACACACGAAATACGTGCAGGATCATCATTAGAACCATCATACTTGCTGACCATCGATGAACTGATCGGATTAACCAACCAAAGTTGGCTTCGGTCATTATGTATTGAACAGAGGAAAAAGCCTCTGTAACGGTCGGACGATAGTAAAAAGTCATAGCAAAACCTGTAGCTACTTGTACTAAAAAACAAGTAAGTGTGATACCCCCGAGACAATAAAATATGTTGACATGAGGAGGAACATATTTACTAGTTATATCATCTGCAATCGCCTGAATCTCGAGACGTTCCTCGAACCAATCATATACTTTATTGAGATAGGTAACCCAAGGAAAGAGACTCCCCCTCTGAGAACCGTATATGAGAATTTCATCTCGTACGGCTCAAGCGGAAACACACAAATACGGGTTTTAACGGATATGTAATAGATAGAAAGTTCAAAACTTCTTAGCTACTTAATTCGATATTCGGATTTGCTCCGAAGATACGAAATAACAAAAATCCGGAATCTATTCTTTGTGATGATAATGCCAAAAATATCAAGTTGGCTCCTCTGTCCTTCTTTTCTTTATGTTAATTGTTACAGGCCTCTTGAATCTTCTATTCCCTATTTCTTTTTTATTTCTTATTTGTTTTTTTTTATGCGTAATGTGGGTTGACTCTTGTTTTACTATTGTTTGATAGGAATTCTCTTGTTAAGACCCTATGAATCAATTGAAACCTCAGATTCATACTAGAACCACGGTGATTTAATAAAGCCCAAGCTAACGCAAAGGTTCTCTGAGTCAGAACCCTTTGATCATCACTTATTCAATAAATGGATGTAATGACTCCATAAAATCTAGAGAAATAGTTGTCCTTCGATCAAAATCAGTCTGAAGGAATAAAAATCGTTTGATTTAGAAAATACCTATTTAACAAAGTTTTTTTGAGTCCGGTCGCGAGGTCTGACTGAATAGTAGGTATGAATCATAGTTCAAATATTTCTTTTCTTGATCTATTCCATATATTTATATTCTGTGCTCCAGATATTAGAATAAATATCCGACGAGGTAGAATCATCTTGATAGAGATGACAGACCATTCTCTGTATTATCAATAGGATCAATTATAACAAGTCACACACTCATATTCCGGAAATACCGAAACAAAAAATTTCCACGATCGAACTACCAGAATGGGCTAGAAACCCGAGTCTTAAGTAATTTTTTGTTTGATTGAAAAACTAGAACTTTCTAGTTCCTATGAAGCTAACTCATTAAAATTCCATCCAGTAAAACGGAAGAATTATAAATTTCTAAAATAATAGATAGGAATATCGCAAATAGAGCCATTGCGACCCCCATAAGTGGGGTAGTTCCCCAGCCCGGAGCTACTTTACCATATTCCGAATTCAATGGTTTCAATAAACCCCCTACATTAGTAGATCTTGGACGAGATCTAGAACTACCCTCAACAGTTTGTGTAGCCATACCAAAAATCCTATTTAATCATTGCTTAAGATCTGTTGACTTTGTATACCATTTCGTTGTAGTTGTAAATAAATAAATAAACGATCTTATCGTAGATCCATTGTGATCTTGAAGTTATCTAGAAATGGAAACCGCAACCCTAGTCGCCATCTTCATATCTGGTTTACTTGTAAGCTTTACTGGGTACGCTTTATATACCGCTTTTGGGCAACCCTCTCAACAATTAAGAGATCCATTCGAAGAACACGGGGACTAGTTGAAGTAATGAGCCTCCCATACCCATATTGGGAGGCTCATTACTTCAATTGATATAATGAAAAATCATTTCATTTTTTTAGTTGGAACCTTAGGCGGTTCTCGAAAAAAGATAGCGAAAAAAATGATTCCTAAAGTCGAGACTAAGAGGAATGTATAAACCAATGCTTCCATAGATTCGATCGCGGTTTACAATTATAGCTTCCACACCTATTTATTTGGGATCATTAGAAAGAAAAAAAATCAAAGAAAAGATGGTGATTCAAGTCAAGATTTCTCTGATATCTATGTCAAATCAACAAAATAAAATAGAGACGAAAGATACCAGAGTAGTATTGTATCAGACTACTTGTCTTCTTGTAGTTGGATCTCCCAGTTTTTGGAATGCTCCAAATTCCACTTGAGCATCCAAATCTGGATCAATACCAGCAAAAACATCTCTGAACAAGGTTCTAGCGCCATGCCAAATGTGTCCGAAAAAGAAGAGTAAAGCAAACGTAGCATGCCCAAAAGTGAACCAACCCCTCGGACTACTACGAAAAACACCATCAGATTTCAAAGTAGCCCGGTCTAATTCAAAAATTTCACCTAATTGGGCACGTCTAGCATATTTTTTCACAGTAGCGGGATCACTATAACTGACTCCATTGAGTTCCCCACCATAGAACTCCACAGTTACACCTACTTGTTCGACACTATACTTCGATTCTGCCCTTCTAAAAGGAACATCGGCTCTCACAATCCCGTCTCCATCTACCAAAACTACCGGGAATGTTTCAAAAAAAGTAGGCATACGACGTACAAAAAGCTCGCGACCTTCTTTATCTCTAAAGATGGGATGTCCTAACCACCCAACAGCTATGCCATCCCCGCTGTCCATTGAGCCTGCTCTGAATAATCCCCCTTTTGCTGGATTATTACCAATGTAATCATAAAAAGCTAATTTTTCAGGAATTTTAGACCAAGCTTCTGATAAACTCAGATTCTCGGATAGTCCGGCGCCAACTCTTCGATATATTTCTTGCTGGAAGTATCCCTGATCCCACTGATAACGAGTGGGACCAAATAATTCGATTGGGGTAGTTGCTGAACCATACCACATAGTTCCAGCAACTACGAAAGCTGCAAAAAAAACAGCAGCGATACTACTGGAAAGTACAGTTTCAATATTGCCCATACGTAATCCTTTGTATAGCCGTTGAGGCGGACGGACACTAAGATGGAATAGGCCCGCTAATATGCCCAATGTACCCGCTGCAATATGATGAGAGGCTATTCCTCCCGGAACAAAAGGATCAAAACCTTCCGCACCCCACGCTGGATTTACAGATTGCACTTTTCCAGTTAGCCCATAAGGATCGGACACCCATATTCCAGGACCATACAAGCCTGTTACATGAAATGCGCCAAAGCCAAAGCAAGCCAACCCTGAGAGAAATAAATGAATTCCAAAGATCTTGGGCAAATCTAAAGAAGGTTTTCCCGTACGTTCATCAGAGAATATTGCTAGGTCCCAATAGACCCAATGCCAGATAGCTGCCAAGAAGCACAATCCGGAAAAGAAAATATGTGCCCCCGCCACACCTTCATAACTCCAAATACCCGGATTCGTTATAGTTCCTCCTGAAATACTCCAACCGCCCCATGAATTGGTTATTCCTAAGCGAGTCATGAAAGGTATAACGAACATACCTTGTCTCCACATTGGATCAAGAACGGGGTCAGAGGGATCAAAAACCGCTAATTCGTATAGAGCCATCGAACCGGCCCAACCAGAAACTAGAGCTGTATGCATTATATGGACAGAAATCAATCGACCGGGATCATTCAATACGACAGTATGAACACGATACCAAGGCAAACCCATGGAAATACCCCTTTTTCAAAAATAAATAGAAACTATGTAACTTTATCGCATTGGAAAAGACTATACTCTGTACCTAATCTTTTCAGTAGATTCTGTATGAGAAAGGGTTAATATTTATTCTGTTCCTATTGAAAATAAGGGAACATTTATGTTCGTAAGAACAAAGAGAAGCAGATTTATTCTATACCGGATAAGTACCAATACGCAATGGGGATTGAGCCCTTTTGGGGGAACGAATGTATAGATACTTGTTTATCATTCACACGATCGCCCCATTCGTTAAAATGGGTTCTTTATTCATTCTATCTTTTTCTATGAGCCTTACAATCTATGTTTAATATGTATAAAATACAATAAAAAGAAAAAAAAATTATGAAGACAACAAACCCATTGTTACGTTTCCATATTAAAGTGAAGTATAGTACCTCATTTTTTTTCATTCATTTAATGCCCCTTGGTGTTCCAAAAGTGCCTTTTCGGAGTCCTGGAGAGGAAGATGCAGCTTGGGTTGACTTATAGTGCGACTTGTCAGACATATTGGGTCATATGGGATTTACCCGTTCTCTCTCCCGATCGAGATATCCTCTCTTTTGCCTAAGAAATATTGATTGAACCATCAATCATTCGGAGCGCGAAGTGCAATTAGATCAATTTCTATTTGGGATCCATATTATCAATTAGAAGAATTTATGGTTGACTTGGACCGATAAAATAAAGTATCCAGGCTCCGTTCAGAAAATACCAAATTGGTAATATATGTACGATTACTACTTGTATCATAAACATTCTTATGTTTACTATAGGAATGATCTCAAACTGCCAATCAATGGAATAATGGTATGATGAATACATTGAATAGCTGAGAGAAAGCATGAAACGAATAAAAAAAAAAGAAGTCGTAGAAAAAAGAAGTGGTACTGAGATCATTTGCCCTATATGTGTAAATAGAATTCCGACAGATCTTTACCCGGAGTAGAACATGAACCTAAAAGAATTGAAAGGGCCCATTCAGGAACAAGAAAATTACATCGTGATTTGAATTTCGATGAAACAATACATCAATGGAGGTTAGTTCACTAAGTTCAGTCATTTTTTTTTTTTAAGGGAGGCCCCATGTTTTTTGAAAAATGGAAAAAGCCCTTCACCTTCATTAGAAAAACAAAAATCTGTTACAAAAAAAGAAATAAGACTTGAATCGACACATTGATTCTTTTTGTTTTCAAAATTTTTTTTTGAACCGTATGCATCCAAAGGTGCACGTACGGTTCCTAAGGGATAGAATTTTGTCCTAATCAACCGACTTCATCGAGAAAGATTACTTTTTTTAGGCCAAGAAGTTGAGAACGAGATATCGAATCAAATTGTTGGTCTCATGGTATATCTCAGTCTAGAAGATAATACTAGGGACCTTTTTTTGTTTATAAACTCTCCTGGTGGATTGGTAATGCCTGGAATAGCCATTTATGATACTATGCAATTTGTGATACCCGAGGTACATACAATATGCATTGGATTAGCTGCTTCAATGGGATCTTTCATTCTGGTTGGGGGAGAAATTACCAAACGTCTAGCATTCCCTCACGCTTGGCGCCAATGGTTTTTATTTGAAAAAAAAAAGACTATGCCTTCGCCATATCGAATATGAATAATAAGTAATAATAGCATGGCACTTTGAGTTCGATATGAACAAACCATTATTGTTTTTTCAGAACATGAGATTTTGTATCGAGATAGTAGTATGAAACAAAGGTTATTTCCGATTTTATCTTATGTGTCGGGAGAACATTTCAGCGTCACAAACCATTTTTATTCCACACTGGAAGCCTTTTTTATTATATTTATGAAAGAAAGAGTACGAAAATGAAAAAAAAAAAAAGTATTTCCTTATTTAATCGTATCAGAAAGACACTTTGGGATTGCTAAATCACCGATGAAATAAATATATAGAAAGCAACAGAACCATCATAGTATTTTTTTACTCTTACGAAAAGAAGGACGGTAAATGGATTATTCCACGATCTAAATTGTATGTATTCCATTTCTTTCTTCGATGGAAGGGGGAGGGAATAGATAGGAGGAGTAAATTCCATTGCAGAGCCGTATGCAATGCACAAAAGATGCCCGTACGGTTGTTCAATTTTTTTCTTGTTATTTTTTTATCCCTTTAGCCCGCCCAATCTTGCGAGATAGAAGAACCATTAATGATGTTATATCAATTCATCAGGGTTATGATTCACCAACCTGCTAGTTCTTTTTATCGGTCACAAACAGGGGAATTTATCCTGGAAGTGGAAGAACTAATGAGACTTCGCGAAACCCTCACAAAGGTTTATGTACAAAGAACGGGCAACCCTTTGTGGGTTGTATCCGAAGACATGGAAAGGGATGTTTTTATGTCAGCAACAGAAGCCCAAGCTCATGGAATTGTTGATCTTGTAGGGATTTAAAATGAAAATACTGGGGATTTACGTGAAATCCCTAATGCCATTTCAAAACATAATTTTTATTTTCCGCGATTTGATATTGAGTCGAAATAATTCATAATCATCAATCATAAATCAGGTTAAGATCGATCTAAACCAACCCATTCTATATATATATATATATACAACATGCCAACTATTAAACAACTTATTAGAAACACAAGACAGCCAATAAGAAATGTCACAAAATCTCCCGCTCTTAGAGGATGTCCTCAGCGTCGAGGAACATGTACTAGGGTGTATGTGCGACTCGTTTAGATCATGAACTCGAACAGATGAGACAACTTTTTCAGTATCAATATCAAGGATTAGTACCAATGAATAGGATAGATAGAGTAAAATAAGGCCATTTACTATCTAAAACTAAAAACGAAAAATGAGGATCTATCATATACCCTGTTGTGTATTGTGTATGGAATTTATGGTTTCCATTGGTGTAAATCCAATCACCTCGATTTGAGATGAGAATAAATCCCCCATTGGTAGCAAATGGTTATCCATTAAGCGGGGGAAATAGTATTATAAAAACCAAAAAGGTTATGCTTCTATTCTTGAAAGAACGGACTAACAGGGTTAGCTACCTAGCCAACTTTCATAATTAAATGCCGTCACCGTATGGATAGCTCTTATTGTGAAAGGCCTATTACTGTATCATTGATGGGTAGAGCCAAAGAGTGTGAACTATACAAGTTAACAATACCATTTGATTAAATGAGAGAAGAGGCTCCGGTGCATAGAGAGGACCTCACCGTTTAAGAAGTAACCATAGAAACGATGGAACCCACTATTTTTTTTTTATGTATTTAGTATAGTATCGGTAGAATTTCTTATTTACAGGTGAACTAAATGCCGGAAACGAATAAAAAATTGTGGTTGGGAAGGTCATAGTAGCAAAAGACATTGGAATTTATATTTTATATATAGGAATAATCCGTTTTGTTATTAATCGACCGGGGGAGGGGAAAAGAATGACTGAAAGAAGAGAAATCAATTAGTTATTCATTAAAGTTTAATTTGATTCAATGACCAGAGTTAGACGAGGATATACAGCTCGTAGGCGTCGAACAAAAATTAGTTTATTTGTATCAACTTTTAAAGGGGCTCATTCAAGACTTACTCGAACGATTACTCAACAGAAAATAAGAGCTTTGGCTTCTTCTCATCGAGATAGAGGCAGGCAAAAGATAAATTTTCGTCGTTTGTGGATTACTCGGATAAATGCAGTAACTCGTGAGAATAAGGTATTCCATAGTTATAGTCGATTAATACACCATCTGTACAAGAAGCAATTGCTTCTTAATCGTAAGATACTTGCGCAAATAGCTATATCAAATAAGAATTGCCTTTACACGATTTCCAATAAGATCATCAAATAAAGTCGATTTGAAAGTAAAGTAATATACAGGAATGATTGAAACAGAATTCCCCGGAGAATGAACTCCGGGAAAGATAGAAAAAAATGAAGATAAGTAGTAGGAATGAACAAACATATTTCAAAAAAAAATCTTTTTTCTTTCCCCATTTTTATTGTTTCTTATAACATAACAATCAAATATGAATTCTAGGCTTTTTCGAACAAAACATCAATCGGAACTCGAGTTCAGATTGGAGTTTTGATTCAATTGAGGAATATGACTATTTATTTCTGGTTCTAGGACCCGTAGTTCTAGGGATCGACTCGGCTCTCTCAAATTGTTTCTCATTATTAAGAAAAGGTAACAAAGATAAAATACGAGCTTGTTTTATAGCAATAGTAATTAATCGTTGTTGTTTCAAGGTCAATCTATTCACCCGTCTAGATAATATTTTTCCTTGTTCACTAATAAATCGACTAATTAAACTCATGTTTCTATAATCAATTCGATCCCCCGATCCAATTGGGGGCAAACGCCTACTAAAAGAGAGCTTAGACTTACGAAAAGGTTGCTTGGATTTATCCATGGTTTATTCCTTATTTCTAAAATTCTATTTTTTTATTCATTTCAGATCCGGCCGAAATAGGGTTTGTTTTATTTATATATTATATTATATATGATATATGTTAAATTATTCCTCTTTCTGCTCCTTGGAATTGGAATGAAAAGATCGAACACGCGTTTTGTTCGATCTATTTCTTTATTTCCCCATGAATCGTATGCTTATGACAATAGCGACAAAATTTTCTTAACTCTAATCGACTGGGTGTATTGTGTCGATTCTTTTGAGTAATATATCTAGAAATGCCCGGCAATTCTTTAGTGATACCATTTCGGACACAACTAGTACATTCCAAAATAACTCTGACTCTGACATCTTTACCCTTTGCCATGAACCTCCTTTAGATTTTGGATCGACTTAACTTAACCTTTATATTTTCGATCCGAATAGAAAAAAAATGAATAGAAGTTACTAACTATAAATTCAATTTCTAAAAATTTCGTTGTAATTTGTAATTAATATTAAATTAATATTAATAGAGTATATTATAGTAATATAATAATTAAGTAATACAATTTTTTTTTTAATTCTCAATTATTCCTATCCTAATACCAGTATTTTTTATTTTATTTAAGTATCTTCTTTCTATGCTATGATTTCGTGGAGCCTGCCCTAGACTGGATCTAGATTTCCATTTCTGTTCTCCCAAATTCGATCTCGGATCCGCCGGATTTTTGCCGAGTTCAATACATTTTTTTCTTTCCTATCTTAAAGAACTAAAAAAGAGGGGCGAAATAAATTTGAGTCACGTCACATAAAATTATATCTCTAATTTTCTTTATTTTTCGCATATCAATAACTAGACTAGAATGAAAAAAAGGGGAATGACAAGGCATCTGGGAATAAACGATTAATCTCTATCAATAGACCCGCTAAAGACCCAAACCAGAGAGTAGTTAGCACAGGTGCCGTGGAGAGATATGTTTTTATATCTCGCATTGAAAATCCTCCTCCTGTATTGTTTATTTTATTGTAATACATATACATATATTATATAATATATTATATTATATGGTCAGATGCCGTAGTTCAAGATCATTTTTCTTTATTTTTACGCATAATTCCTAAAGGATATGTACAATGAACCTGTAGATAAGATTTTCTTGTCCCCAAAAAAGAAAAAGATGACCCCCTCTTCCTGAGCATTATTGATCAATATTCATTTTTTTTTTTCTATGTTAGGTTTCAGATGTATATAATTGAATTGTTTTATAAAAAAAAAAGAAGAAATGGCAAGAAAATTGTATATAGATCGAGGATAAAATCACAATGTGGAAAACAAGAAAGGGATGTTTTACAATGACACTGTAAAACAATTTTGAAAAGGGATGTGGCGCAGCTTGGTAGCGCGTTTGTTTTGGGTACAAAATGTCACAGGTTCAAATC